AATTAGAATTGAATTTTCTAGTTTTTTTTATTGCAAATATCAACAATATCCCTATTTCCCCCTTAAATAAGAATCCTGCCGCAGGGGCTTCTGAACAAAGACCAAAGCCCCTTATCGGATTTGAACCGATGACTTACGCCTTACCATGGCGTTACTCTACCACTGAGTTAAAAGGGCCTATTTGACTCAATTTCTGACTGAGCCACTCTAAGGATAAGATATATCTATGGAAATAGATTATAAATAAAATTTATGTAAAGTAAATATCTTAATAATAAATATATGAAGTAGACTTCTAATCATAAGACTTCTAGTCATAAGACTTCTAGTCATAATAGTACATTCATAAACGAAAAATGGGATTTACCTAACGAATATAGGTAAAACTAGTGAATCTAAGGAAAAGGGGTTTGTTTATTGATATTGAATTTGATAAATATCAATGCAATGAATTGTTTCAAAGCCAAACCTAATTAAATTGACCACCATCATAACGAAATTCATTTGATTAGATCCAGGGACCTACCAATTCAACATAGATCCAAGAAATTTCATCGAATGACTGATGAAGAGATTCTACTTGTTCCTTGAACCCCCAAAAAATTGGAAAACTTCTTGCTCCCTATCCCTCTTACCCGATTTCCAGATTTAAATTTTCCTGGTTTAGTGTGAGTTTAGTGTGAGATAGAGATATGTCTATCTATCTTAACACTGAGTGAATTAATGAATGAAAGCGAAAGTTTAACCCTCCCCTCTTGTTTTCTTTATGATCAGCCGGGCAAAAAATCCTTCCCTGAAAAGAAAAGGTTTTTCCTATTATTTTTTCTATTCTATAATTGTAATTTTCTATTTTATTTTAGACTTTCCTTTTTTTGTTTATTCTATTTATTTCTATTTTTACATTTATTTATATTAAATTATTTGTATCTATTTCTTAGAATTTCTATTCTAATTGGAATAATTCTAATAAGGAATTCTAATAATAATGGATTCTTACTATAACTATAATATCTTGCTATAGCTATAATAAAAATAGAATGAGTAATGACGATTAGAATCAATGATTCATGAATACAAAAATACAAATGACGAATCCAAAAATTCTATCGAATCATGAAAGACGGAAAGATCTTTCAAATATAGTCACACCGTTTCGTTATATTGACAATTTCAAAAAACTGTTCATACTATGAGCATAGTATGCTGACGGTCGCGTAAAAGGGCCCCCATCGTCTAGTGGTTCAGGACATCTCTCTTTCAAGGAGGCAGCGGGGATTCGACTTCCCCTGGGGGTAGGGTATTACGAAAGGAAGTTGATCAGGGATTATTAATTAAGTACTGAGTTTGGAATTGATTCTTCCTGGGTCGATGCCCGAGCGGTTAATGGGGACGGACTGTAAATTCGTTGGCAACATGTCTACGCTGGTTCAAATCCAGCTCGGCCCAATAATTCACGGATCCGTTATGAAATGATATAACCTCTTTGTTCTCTCGAAATTTCTGATAGGGAAAAAAGTCCAATTTTCTGATATATCTCTACTGGTTATTTATTTAATCTATTCCATTTTTTTCATAAATTTTTTATCTTGATTAATATGAGCATTTGTATCAGCATTTGTAAGTATAAAGTCTAAGAAAAAAAATGTAAAAAAAAAAAAAAAAAGACTCTTTTTTCATTGATTATCAAAGGTTTTTGATTTGAAATAATGAAAAGATGACGAGTAATCCATGCCCTTACCATTAAAACCATTAAAGTGTATATTCATGTGGATATCACTACACGAGGCGTGTTTCTGTTATAATGCAGAGATTTCAATCGAAAATCGAAATAGAAAGGGTTTGACCGAAATCATAAGAATATGTATGCTGTACTCTTTAGTTCCTGGGGATTGTAGTTCAATTGGTCAGAGCACCGCCCTGTCAAGGCGGAAGCTGCGGGTTCGAGCCCCGTCAGTCCCGACAGATCCAAATCCAATGATCCAATAAAAAAAATATATCAATTCATTTCTCTATTTTCTGCGAAAAAGGGACAAATAGCAAAATTACATTCCTAGGGAGAGTCTTTTCCCTTTTTTCATTTCAAAAAGATAAACAAATACGGGAATTCTCATTTTTTGTTTTGTATAACGTTCGTCAATTATTAATTTGAATTTGAAACAATCTATCTCATTGCACACTGAAATTTGATATATTCTATGCATCTTATTACTAATTGAAGGAAGTTTAATAAAATAAAGATAAACAAAAAGTCCCACCCTTCCTGAGGAAATTAATTGTTAAAGATTTCGGACAAAGAAAAAGCAAAAGTGAATTCGGTAGAATATTCAATCTTCTTTTACTGTACCGGGACTTGTCTTTCTCACACTTTTTTGTTTTCCAAAAAGACTAGATCATTAAAAAAAGAGTTTAGAACTTAACTTCCCCTTTTGAATTTCGTCTTTTCCGCCTTTATTGTTTATTTGTTTGGATTTGTTTGTAACCAATGTAAGTAAAAAGGCAGTTAGATAATACCTCGTCAGATGATTCTACAAGGGCGACGATAGTTTTTTAGAAAAGGAAGAATGGAAAAGTAGGATAAATCGAAAGTAAAGAAATTCTCGAGTGAATCAAGAATTCGTTTTTGTATTCGGTATGGATAAACGCTCTTTCTATGTTATACTATTCAATTTTTGACGATGAATTGATTTGATAGCTCAGATATTGTTATTCATGATATTGATCCGATTCAGTATCATCGAGATAGAATTCATCTCATTAAATTTAGATGAATTTAGAGACGAAAGATTTATCATTTCTATGGGATTAAATCCCGAATTATTTCGAAATAAAAAAAACCAAACAATGAGATTATGGAAGTAAATATTCTCGCATTTATTGCTACTGCACTGTTTATTCTAGTTCCTACTGCCTTTTTACTTATAATATACGTAAAAACCGTGAGTCAAAGTGATTAATTTGAATGAAACTTGAATTTTGCGTTCTTAGTTAGTTCTTTTCAATATTTGGTTGAAGAAATAAAGTTTGCGTCTTAGACGAAACGAGCGAACTAGAATCAGCAGTAGTCTATGAGACCCAATAGTATTGTAGAAGTATTGTAGAAAGAAAGATATATATCTTTCTTTCTACAATACTATCTTTTTTATTATTCTAGTGTATTAGTGTATATAGTTATACTGTATAAAGATATAAACTTAATCTTAATATAGATGGATCTAGAATAGAATCTTCAGATTAATATTCATATAGTATTCATAGAATATGTTCCTCCACTAGAATCGAATAAATTTTTGGAATGAAAATTTTGTTAATTCAATTTAAATAGTTCAATTAAAAAGTCTTTGCAAAACGATTTATAAAACAATTGATACAGTTTGATTTCTTAACTCAATTACTAATACCCCTACAGTCCACTTCTTCCCCATACTACGAGTGAAAGGGAAAATGTAAAGACTACCATTAAAGCAGCCCAAGCGAGACTTACTATATCCATGTGAATTCTGTCCTCTAGCTCTATGAATATGAAGGAATTTTTCCATTATTGTTCATTAATAATAGTAAAATGGCTACTGCAGAGTCAAAAAAAAAAGATTCTGTCCAATACCATTCATGAAACAATCCAAAAAATCCAATTAATTTTAAGATAAGAGGTTCTTATTTGGTTGATAGTGGAATCGGTAAACATTAAGCACAAACAAAATACATAGGGACAGCTTTGGAAATCTCAAGAGTCCCTCTCCTCTGTGTGTTTCCCAAATTTGACAAGTTATATCACCAAAATAGAATAAAATAGAATATAGAATAAGGTATTTCGTGTCTTGACTAGGCGACACCCGGATTTGAACTGGGGAAAAAGGATTTGCAGTCCCCCGCCTTACCACTCGGCCATGCCGCCAAGTCGATACTAAACGTTTTTTTGTACTTGCATCTTGAATCCCGTTTTTCTTAATCCCTTTTTTAGATTGAATCTATCTCTTTGATTCATTTTGTATAGTATCTCAAAACACATACTTTTAAAATTCTTTACCCTTTCTATTGAAATTTGCTATTGAAATGAAAAACCAAATGTTTTTTTCATTTCACAAAAGCTCCAAAATTGGAACCATTAACTATTCATTGTCAATTCATGAACTGAACGATTCTTGGATTTTAGATTAAAATGCCCCAATAATATATGAAAATGAAAATTAATATGTAACTAAGTCAGTATTGATTTTTTTCAATAAAAAAAATTCTTCTTTATTTCAATTATAACAGTAATTCTAAGTGTATGTAAACCCCAGAACATAAATTCTTACACAGATATCGAATCAGATATCTTATTTGCCTATGATTCCTATAAGAGATTTTCGATTTAATTTTTCATTGACTAGAAAATAGAAGTTTTGATAGAGCACAATATGTGCTGTCCAGAATAGAACTGCAATAACAAGAAAGAGACGTATAGATAGATAGATATAGTTATATTTGCTTATGTTTTATTTAATAAGTTTTCTTTTCTTATATTATCTACTTCAATCATATTATAGAAACTTTCAATAAAAAAAATAGATAAAAATATTTCATATCTCTTCTGTACGAATCTTTTTTTTGAACTGAACAACGAAATCCATAAAAAAGCAAAGTGCTAAAAAAACTTGAGTTTCTGATTATTGGGTCTTTATTTCATCGAACAAATTCAATTCCGAACCCATTTTTTTTACGGATAGCCAATCGTATTGGAATATCATAATAATGGTAGAAATCGAATCCTTTTTTGTTTTGCTATTTTATAACAAACTCATAGGTCTTAAGTGGAATTGAGCAGTTGCAAATTCCAACAAATTTCAATTTGAGTATAAAATTCTTTAAATTTCTCCGTTCATGCGTATTTCATACATTCCATATATGGAGTTAGATAAAATTTTATGTGATTCTGTAAACAGAATATAAATTCCATCATTGCTAGATTGATCCATATAATTATAATAGGATCCAATACAATAGTGGGATTTTTTTTTTCA